CAGAAATGGAAGAAAGAGGGGAAAGTGAGGAAGAAACAGATGTAGAAATAGAAACGACTTCCGAAACGAAGGGGACTAAACAGGAACAAGAGGGATCCACCGAAGAAGACCCTTCTCTTTGTTCGGAAGAACAGGAGGATCCGGACAAACTAGATGAAACGGAAGAGATTCGAGTGAATGGAAAGGAAATACTTAAAGATGAGGAAGATAAAGACCTCTTTTGGTTTGAAAAACCTCTTGTAACTCTTCTTTTCGACTATAATCGATGGAATCGTCCATTACGATATATAAAAAATGATCGATTTGAAAATGCTGTAAGAAATAAAATGTCACAATATTTCTTTCACACATGTCCAAGTGATGGAAAAAAAATCATATCTTTTACATATCCACCTAGTTTATCGACTATTGAGGAAATAATACAGAAAAAGATGTCTTTATACATGACAGAAAAAGGATCCCCAGAGGACCTGTATAATAATTGGGTTTATACCAATAAAAAAAAAAAAAACAACTTGAGTAATGAGTTAATAAATCGAATAGAAGCTATAGAGAAGGGGTCTGTTTCAATAGATGTACTTGAAAAACGGATCCGATTGTGCGATGATGAGAATGAACAAAAATGCTTGCCTAAATGGTATGATCCGTTTTTCAACGGACCATATCGTGGAACAATTACAAAGGTTGATTCACAAAACAAAATAAAAATAGTAGTAAATTCCTAAAAAGATTGATACATAAGATAAATACACAAACAAGTAAGAAGAAATTCGCCCCCCCCCTACGTATTTTATACCCTCTCCCACAAAAAAACTCGCAACACCAACCCCGTTCGTCATTCCATCAACCAGTCGTCTGTCAAAAGAATGGGTTAGTTCGGACAATTTTCTTATATTTCTAGTTAAATATAGTGTATAAAAAGCGTCTATATAACCACGATTATACGACCAATTGTATATTACATTTATAATTCGGTCTAAAAAAATCCTTTTTGGACCTTTCTTTTCAAATGAATTAATTAAGTCCAAACTTTGAAAAGATGAATAAACAGACCGATATAAAAAAGACGCTATGAATATTCCAAACAACGCTATACTAACCGAAAAAGTTGCATTTATCACAAACCCATACCAATCCACAGAATGGTGCGAACTTTTATGCAAAAGGTTTATTGATGGAGTTAACCATTTTGATAATATATCAAAATCGATTATGCCTTGATCCAAAGGAATTCCTATGAATCCAACGAACAAAGTAAACAGACTCAATACACACATTGGCAATAACATGGTACTGTCTGATTCATGTGGATATGTGAAAACCATTTCATTACCAAAATGAATACTAAAAGGGGACATTATGTTTCGCACATAATTGCCTATTTTATATGTTTTTTTCGAAAAAAAGAAAACCCTTTCACCATTTTTTATTTCTGATAAAAAACCATTTTGATTATTCAAGTTTGATTCTTCTTTTCCCCATATGGATATTGAATAGAATGAGCAACTTTTAGCTCCATTCCAATTTTGAAAATGAATGCGCAACTGTCCATCAAAAGTAAGTAAATATACTCGAAACATATAAAATGCGGTTAAACCAGCTGTGGAACAAGCTATTATCGCAAAAATTGGTGAATATAACCAGCTATCGTTAAGAATTTCATCTTTCGACCAAAAACAAGCAAGAGGTGGAATACCACAAAGAGAAAGTGTACCTAATAAAAAAGTCGTTTTTGTAATTGGCACATATTTTGTTAAACCACCCATAAGAACCATGTTCTGACTTTTGTCTGGCGAATATCCAACTATGGGTTCCATGGAATGAATAATGGATCCGGATCCCAAAAACAACAATGCTTTCGAATAGGCATGAGTAATCAAATGAAATAAAGCAGCTCTATAAGAACCTATTCCCATAGCTAGCATAATATAACCCAATTGTGACATTGTCGAATAGGCTAAACTTCTCTTAATATCTCTTTGGGCAAGAGCTAAAGTAGCTCCTAATAATACTGTTATTATGCCTATCAAAGAAATAAAATACATTATGTATGGTAAGGCCATAAAAAGAGGAAAAAGTCGCGCAACAAGAAAAATTCCCGCGGCGACCATAGTCGCCGCATGTATAAGAGCAGAAATAGGCGTAGGGCCTTCCATTGCATCAGGCAACCATACATGAAGAGGGAATTGTGCGGATTTCGCAATTGCACCAAGAAATAATAGAGAAGCACACAGAACTGCAAAAAAAAGATTTATTGTATTATTATGGATCAAGATATCAAAAATTTCGAATAAATCCCGAAATTCAAAACTGCCAGTTATCCAATAAAGTCCTAAGATTCCTAATAATAAACCAAAATCCCCTACACGGTTAGTTACAAAGGCTTTTTGACAAGCATTTGCTGCCATGGGTCGTGTGAACCAAAAGCCTATTAATAAATAAGAGCACATTCCTACAAGTTCCCAAAAAATATAAATTTGTACTAAATTGGAACTAGTAACTAATCCCAGCATGGAAGCATTGAAAAAACTCAGATACGAAAAAAATCTCAAATATCCTTGGTCATGAGACATATAATTATCACTATAAATAAGAACCATGATTCCAACAGTAGTGATTAGTATTGACATAATAGAAGTAAGTGAATCAATCAAGTAGCCAAACTCCAAAGAAAAATCATTATTAATGGTCCAAGACCATAGATATTGATAAATGGAACTGCCCTTTATTTGTTGAATGCATATATCGGCCGAAAAAACCAAAGCTATGCTTAGTAATGAAACACCAGTAAAAGCCCACATACGGCGAAGATTTTTTGTTGCATTCGGAACAAACAGAAGTCCTAATCCTACTAACACAGTAACCGGGAGTGGAATAAAAGGTATGATCCACGCATATGGATATGTATGTTCCATAAGAAAATATAATTTTTTTTTTCTTTTTAATTGCTTCTGATTCACCAACTCTTATCTCTACAACAGTAACAATAATTAAATAAAAAGAATCAATCTATAGTGAGATAAAAAAAAGAAACAAATAGAGAAGTCACATTGCTTGGTTATTTTATTAAAAATAATAATAGAGTATGAGATTTTCAATCGTTTCCCTATTCTCTTAGTTTATTAGTTAGACGTCGATTTATATCTTTTCCTTATAGTAAGAAAAAAATAACATAAAAGGGAAGTACTTGATTCTGGGACATGATATCCAACAAAAAATCTACTCTACCCAAACCCAAGGCGACGCAATTTAGTCATATTTTATTCATAGTCATTACCTAATTCATTGTAAAACTAATTGATTGGTTTTTTTATCCTAATCAAGGAAACTTATGTTTTCTTTTCATTTATTTTGAAAATCCTATGACTAGGATATTCATTATTTTAGATAGAACTAAAATGTTTTTTTACTAAAATTACTTAAAAAAAAATGTATTGTTTAAGAAATTTCTTTCTAGTCTTATTTCATTCTAATTAGAATAGAAGTACTTTATCCTCGAAAATGATCAATTAATAGAAAAATGTTTTATTATGGTTTTCTTCATTTAGTATAGGTAAGGGTTCTTATCTTAATCTACACTTTTCTATCTTAAAAAAAAAAGGCAATCGGATAGGAATCCACTGAGATATTAATTAGAATCTGTTTTCCTTATGTTTATAAGAAAAGAGAATTGGTTGTACTTCAATGAAGTGGATCCCATAGACATGGACCCATATAAGGATATCAAGGTATCAATGAGTACGAATTTTTCTTTCTTTTCACATTATTCTATACAACAGGGATGTGAAAAGGATTGTATTTTATTAAATATCTTTTTTATTTTTTCTTCTATTTCTTTTTTCTTAAAAATATTGTATTTCATATGCACATATCTTTATGATATGAATGAAAGAAGTATTCAGCATGGAATAAATATAGATAATCAATAGAAAAAGAAATCCCTTTTGAATAATACATGTCTTTCACATCTAACTATAAAATAAAAATAACAAACGTCTTTGAAATGGCGGTTCCAAAGAAACGTACTTCTATATCAAAAAAACGTATTCGTAGAAATATTTGGAAAAAACGGGGATATTGGGAGGCAAAAAAGGCCTTTTCCTTAGCTAAATCCATTTCTACTGGACGTTCCAAAAGTTTTTTTGTGTTACAAAAAAATAAGTAATAAACTCTTAAAATAATCTCAATTGGAATAACTCTATGCATTTGGAAGTCGATGACTTATTATAAAATAAAAAATGGACATTAATTGAAATTTTCAATCCATTCTATATAGACGAGATTGTACTGGATATTCTGCTATGTAGAATGCAAATTTGTCTGTCTAACGGGGTTTTAAAAAAAGTATTATCCCTTTTTTAAAAGTCTTATTTTTTTTTTCAGTTTTTTATCGATCTAGATGGAATCTCCATATTGATCTATTTATCGATCAATATGGAGATTCCATTTCTATTTATCTACCTATAACCTATATCTATATATGCGGATATAGGTCTATTTTCTTAAAGATGGCTTTTCCATTTTTGATATTCTAAAGATTCTATAAGTATGGTAGGATTTCAACCCTATCCGATTGAAACTCTTTTCTTATATATACCCGACCCATTTACTAATATCTTATCTCATTTTTTTGTAAACCATCACACGAATGATGTACATCATTCGTGTTTAAATAATTTAAATTTAATTTAAAGAGTTTTGTTTATACAGTTTTGATATTTAATGTAATGGAAGACTTTTTTTATTTTTATGTAAGTCCTTGGGCATAGAAAAATTTTGCGATAATCAAAATGCTATTTTGATTATTTTTTTTTTTTCATTAAAAAAGAAAAGAATCTATCTTTCTTTTTTAATTTCCTATTTGTTTATGAAAAAGATAAATAAAATAAGAACTAAAGCATAAAAAACGGAAACAGAAAAAAACAATTCTTAGTTCAATACCGGGAGGGATGGCGTAATAATCTCAGTCTAACCGGAGCGGCTTAACTTATGCTATGGGAAATCCTCCCCCTTTCGTTTTTAACATAAGACCATGCAAAAAGGCTAAGGTAAGTATTATTCAATGTTGAAATTTTTATTTCAAAATTTGGATTCATTAATTCAAATGTTTACAAAAATAGATTACATTGATTCTATAAATCTAGACAATTAAATGGAATATGTGCTATTATGATTTTGATCAAGCCGCTATGGTGAAATTGGTAGACACGCTGCTCTTAGGAAGCAGTGCTAGAGCATCTCGGTTCGAGTCCGAGTAGCGGCATCCCCCTAATAAAAAAGAAAGGGAGCACAATAGATCCTATACAAAATTCGATTTTGCATTTTAATCTCCTAATTTCATTTTAGGAAAGTCTTTCTTATTTATTGAATTACATTAATGAATATAATCATTATTATATGATATCTATCACTTTAGAACATGTATTAACTCACATCTCTTTTTCGATTATTTCAATTGTGATTACGGTTCATTTAATAAAATTATTAGTTCCCGAAATCATAGGACTATGTAACTCGTTAGAAAAGGGCATGATAGCTACTTCTTTCTGTATAACAGGGTTATTAATTACTCGTTGGGTTTATTCAAGACATTTCCCGTTAAGTAATTTATATGAATCATTAATGTTCCTTTCATGGGGTTTCTCCACTATTCATATGTTTTCCAAAAAATGGAACCATCAAAATGATTTAAGCGCAATTACGGCTCCGAGTGCTATTTTTACCCAAGGCTTTGCAACTTCAGGTATTTTAAATGAAATGCACCAACCCGCAATATTAGTACCTGCTCTACAATCTCAATGGCTAATGATGCACGTAAGTATGATGTTATTGAGTTATGCAGCCCTTTTATGTGGATCCTTATTATCAGTATCTCTTTTAGTTATGACATTTCGAAAGAACATAGAAATCTTGGGGAAAATGAATCAATTTTCTTTTTTAATTGATTCATTTTTACTTAGCGAAGCAGAGTCCTTAAAAAAGAAAAGAAGTGTTTTACAAAACACTTCTTTTCTTTCATTTAAAAATTATCATAAGTATCAATTGACTGAACAGTTGGATCATTGGAGTTATCGTATTATTAACCTAGGATTTACTTTTTTAACCATAGGTATTCTATCAGGAGCAGTATGGGCGAACGAGGCCTGGGGGTCTTATTGGAATTGGGACCCCAAGGAAACTTGGGCATTTATTACTTGGACCATATTCGCTATTTATTTACATACGAGAACAAATCAACGTTTGCAGGGTATTAATTCGGCAATTGTAGCTTCTATTGGATTTCTTATTATTTGGATATGTTATTTCGGAGTAAATCTATTAGGAATAGGACTACATGGTTATGGTGCATTCACATTAACCTCTAATTGAAGAAAAAGTAGCTTGAGAGATATATAGGAACGTCGTTCCATATCATATATAACAAAAGTTTTGCGAGTTTTTGAGAACCATTTAATTTGAATTAAATGGTTCTCAAAAACTTCCAATGTATTTGATTTTAATTCATGATGTTTTTTTTCTTTTCATTTTTTTATTTATGGCAATCGCTTTTTAATATCACAGGAGTTTTTTTTTTACTTTATTTTACGTATTATTCATGAAAACTATTTATAATTTATATTTTTATAATTTTAAAAAGTAATTAGATAAAATAGTTTCTACCTTGTCAACTGATAACGAGAGAACAAAATCTGGATAAATACCAATACCTATTACAGGTAAAAAGATACAGATTGAAATAAAGAGTTCTCGCGGTCCAGAATCTAAAAAATGAGACTTTTTGCGGTTGAATATCTTGTATCCATAGAACATCTGCCGTAACATAGATAATGAATAAATAGGAGTTAATATCATTCCAATAGCCATTCCAAAAGTAATTACTATTTTTGGCATTAAAAGATATTGGGGGCTGGTAATTATTCCAAAAAATACTACCAATTCTGCAACAAAACCACTCATTCCTGGCAATGCAAGAGAAGCCATTGAAAAACTGCTGAACGTGGTAAATATTTTAGGCATCGGGATAGCTATTCCTCCCATTTCGTCGAGATAAACAAGACGTATTCTATCGTAACTTGTTCCTGCCAAGAAAAAAAGTGCAGCACCAATAAATCCATGAGAAATCATTTGTAAAAGGGCTCCATTAAGCCCAGTATCGGTTATAGAACCAATTCCAATAATTGTGAAACCCATATGAGATATAGAAGAATAAGCTATTCTCCTTTTTAAATTTCGTTGACCAAGCGAGGCTGAAGCTGCATAGATTATTTGAATAGTTCCTACTAGAACCAACCAAGGAGAAAATATAGAATGGGCATGAGGCAATAATTCCATATTGATCCGAATCAACCCATATGCTCCCATTTTTAATAAGATTCCAGCTAGAAGCATACATGTACTGTAATGTGCTTCTCCATGGGTATCCGGTAACCATGTATGCAGAGGTATAATTGGTGATTTGACAGCATAAGCAATAAGGAAGCCAATATAGAATATAATTTCCAATGCTAGGGGACATGATTGATTAGCTAATGTTTCAAAATTTAATGTTGGTTCATTGGAACCATATAAACCCATACCCGGAACTCCTATTAAGAGAAAAATGGAACCTCCTGCTGTGTACAAAATAAACTTTGTAGCTGAGTAAAGGCGTTTCTTCCCCCCCCACATGGACAAAAGAAGGTAAACAGGAATTAATTCTAACTCCCACATTAGGAAAAAAAGTAAAAGGTCTCGAGAAGAAAATGAGCCTATTTGACCGCTGTACATTGCTAACATCAGGAAATGGAACAATCGCGAATCTCGAGTAACTGGCCAGGCTGCTAAGGTGGCTAAAGTAGTGATGAATCCTGTCAGTAAAATGGGTCCTATGGAAAGCCCATCAACTCCGAGTTTCCAGTGAAAATCAAAAATGGTTATCCATTTATAATTCTCCTCCAATTGAATTAACGGATCGTCCAATTTGAAATGATAACAAAAAACATAGGCTGTTAGAAGGAGTTCTAATAAACATATACAAATAGTATACCACCTAACTACCTTATTCCCTCTATAAGGTAGAAAAAAAATGGGTAAACCTGCAGATATCGGAAAAACAACAATTATGGTTAACCAAGGAAAGTCACTCGTGGTAAAGACAAGATAGGTTTTGGCCAGAAAAATCCGCACTCGATAAAAAATCGAGTGCGGATTTTTCTCGGTAAAGAGGAATCAAATGGATTCAAGTCGAATTTTTAGAACGTATCAATAAGCTAGCCCCATGCTGCGAGTTGTTTCATGCCACAAATAAACTCGAACGCTCAAGAAATCCGTTGGACAAGCGGATTCGCATCTTTTACAACCTACACAGTCCTCTGTTCTTGGAGCCGAAGCTATTTGCTTAGCTTTACATCCGTCCCAAGGTATCATTTCCAATACATCTGTGGGGCAGGCTCGTACACATTGGGTACATCCTATACATGTATCATAAATTTTTACTGAGTGTGACATTGGATCTATCAAGTTTTTGAACGTTTTCAATTTTCGATCTGGTATATCATTAATAAAAAAATCATTTATTGTAGACACCAAACGAATCAGTGAAGTATCAAAATCGATTTTTTTGCATATTCAATCGACTTCTAAACCTGCTCATGAGAAAGGTCCAAGATACTTTGATTTCCTACGTTTTAGGAAACATGATCATATGACTGATACATGTACATACTAACTGAAGTTGTTGAATTATTAAATTATTTATCTATAGATAGGATAGATCAATATCTATCTTTATTTCGATTATTATGACTATTTATTTAACAAATTGGATTGATTGATACGAGTGGATTTTCTATTACGATGGATTGATGAAACAATGGCCAGTCCAATAGCTGCTTCAGCAGCTGCAATAGTTATAACAAAAATAGAAAAAATGTCGCCTTTTAATTGGCGACTATCAAATAAATGAGAAAATGTTACAAGGTTTAGATTAACCGCATTCAGAATAAGCTCAAGACACATAAGTGCTCTAACCATGTTTCGGCTTGTAATCAATCCATAAATACCGATAGAAAATAAATAGGCACTCAAAATAAGTACATGCTCGAGCATCATTGACCAACTCCTTATCAATCTCGATTCATTTCAATATGAATAACAATTTCACCGATTTGGTTGACTCAACTCACGTATAATAGGTATGGAACAGAAAGGTATTGATAATGGATAGAACAAAAACTTTTTGATTTCTATTTTCTATATAGAAACAATCTGAAAAAGGGCTGAGAGACATTCTCTGCTATAAAAAAATTTATGTTCATTTTCATTACTGACGAGCCATAGCAATTGCACCTATCAAAGCAACTAAAAGGACTATAGAAATAAGTTCAAATGGAAGAAAAAAATCGGTTACTAGATGAATTCCAATTTGTTGAACGTTACTTAAAAGGTCTTGCTCCATAATCTGGTTTGATCTTGTAGTCCAAATAATACCGTACCATGATGTATCTAAGATAGTAGTAGTTAATGAAAAAAAGATACTTGTACAAACCAATGAAGTAACACCATCCCCAACAGTCCAAAGATAAAAATCGTTGGAATATTCTGAACCTTTCATAAACATTACAGCAAATATGATTAAAACATTTATGGCTCCTACGTAAATAAGGAGCTGTGCAGCAGCTACAAAATAGGAATTAGATAGAATATAGAATAAGGATATACAAACAAGAACCAAACCCAAAGAAAAAGCAGAATAGATTGTATTGGTAAGTAATATTACTCCTAGACTTCCTAATACAACACCCGACCCCAAAAATACTAAAAGAATATCATGTATTGGTCCAGGTAAATCCATTATGTGAAATAGAATAAATAATTAAAAGTACAAATATTTCATGGTCCTAATGATTGATTCAGGAAAAGGAGATTGCCCTATTTTTTTTTTTGTATGTAATACATTCTTAATGGAATCTTAATGCATTGTTAATTCGTGCAGACACATTCATGTACCAACCCCACTTTCTTATCTGAAAAGGTAGTTCAGAATTGTTTGTATATTTCAAAATTGTCGCAGATATATGAACCTATTCTAGATTCAAGTTACAATTATCAGAAAATCAATAAATAAAAAATAAATCAAAATTCGAAATACTGATTTTTGTGGTTACTGCCTAACCATCCAAAAAGAAACCTCCCTCCTTTGCCTTTCCATCAAAACAAACAGAGTCTTAGTAATTAATTGGTAATCTTTAGTGAATCAAGAGGTTTGTCCGTCGTTTTTTTATATGAGTCCAATTCACAATTGTTTGTTTGAATTGTATAGTCTCCAATTACTGATATTGGTAACCGACCCAAAGCAATTTGATTATAGTTCAATTCGTGACGATCATAAGTAGAAAGTTCATACTCTTCAGTCATTGATAAACAGTTTGTGGGACAATACTCGACGCAGTTACCACAAAATATACAGATTCCAAAGTCAATACTATAATTAAGCAATCTTTTCTTTCGAATATCTGTTTCTAATTTCCAATCTACAACGGGTAGATCTATGGGACATACACGAACACATACTTCACAAGCAATACATTTATCAAATTCAAAGTGGATTCGACCGCGGAAACGCTCTGATGTGATTGATTTTTCATAAGGATATTGAATAGTTACAGGTAACCGATTCGTGTGGGATAAGGTAATCGTAAAACTCTGACCAATGTATCTTGCGGCTCGTACTGTTTGTTGACCATAATTCATGAACCCAGTTATCATAGGGAACATTTTCGTGGATATCCATGATATTTTTCCCATTTCTTTCTCTTGGCTTGTTTGAGAGAGTTTCTAACTCTCTCCACAATTTCCTATTCTGTTACAGGGAAAGGAGTTGGAAAGAAGTTGTCAATAATAGATTACCTAGAGAAATAGGCAAAAGAAATTTCCATCCGAGATTTAATAGTTGATCCATTCTCATTCTAGGCAAAGTCCATCTTGTTGCAATCGAAATGAAAAGGAATAAATAAGTTTTGGCTAGTGTAATAAACATACCCATTGTTGTTCCAAAAACTCCGCCGGTTTGATTTACTCCAAAAAGTTCAGGAATAGATGTGTACGGAATAGAAAGATTCCACCCCCCCAAGTACAGAACTGTTACAAATAATGAAGAAACTAGTAGATTTAGGTAAGAAGCAACATAAAATAAACCAAATTTGATACCTGAGTATTCGGTTTGATAACCTGCTACTAATTCTTCTTCTGCCTCTGGTAAATCAAAGGGCAATCTTTCACATTCTGCTAGGGAGGAAATTAGAAAAACTAGAAACCCTATGGGTTGACGCCAAAGATTCCATCCCCAAATTCCATATTTGGATTGTACTTCAACAATATCAATTGTACTTGAACTGTTAGATAATCATAGTCGATGATAACATTACTGTTCTCCCATCGCTATTACAGAACCGTACATGAGACCTACGCTTCATACGGCTCCTCAATGGTCACAAATAAATCTAATTCTAATTCTGCATTACATTACCTACGCATGCTTTTGTAGATTAGATAGAATAAAGATATATCGCAAAGTTCCTAATTAGACCAATGAAATTCTGTCTGCTATAATAACAATAATGCTTCTGAATTGATCTCATACCTTATTTCATAATATTTCATATTTTTTTTTTTCTAATTAGCATTTTTCTTTGTTCAGTAATAACTGAATCCTTCAATAGTATATGCCTTGCATCAATAGATATTTTGACTTATTTCTTTCTATTACGAAAAATAATTAGACACTGCACCAGTTCCATGAATCATGATAATAATCATATCCGTATGAATTATATGAGGAAAAGAAAGAGTGAAAAAAAAAAACACGCATTTCTTATTTTTATTTTTCTATTCCATTTCTTCCATTTTTTTCGTTCCTTTTCTTCTTTCTCAGAAGGGTTGGGTTGGTTTTCCTCTAAAAAAAAAATGAAATAGGGATTACTTCGTTCCTGATAGTTATTTCTTTCATCAGTGGATAGGAACATACTCTGGATCGGAATCCGGGGAAAGTACTGCTTGATCATTTCTACCAACTTAAAGCCCTCATTATGATTCCTTTTATCTAAAAATACCTCTTTGGATACCTTATATTATCTCCATTACTAATCCTTTGTGTATCTTGGTGTTCCTAACCGTCCACCCATTTAAAATGGAATCCCTGTATAGTAATACAGAAAAAATGGTAAAAACTTGATACAGTTTATCTTTTTTTGTACCCGCTTCAAGGCATGATGATTAATCAACCAACCTTGGGGTAAACAACTTATACTGCTTATGTGTACTTTTATTTTACTCCTGTACACAGGGAATGAGAATTAACCCTATTACTGCTAATTTATAAGCCGTTTTGTTTCACTCATATAACTATCGGGTTTAATTCATCGACCCTAATGCTGAATAAAAAAAAGAAAGATATTTATTCCATAAATTCCATTTATTTCCTAGAAATAAAGGAAGGTTGATGTTCCAACGAATCACACGTAGAGATATTGATAATACGCATAGAGTTAATGGTATTTCATAGCTAATCGATTGAGCAGCAGCTCGTAGACCACCTAAAAAGGAATACTTATTGTTTGATCCATATCCTGACATAAGAAGTCCAATAGGAGCTATACTGGAAATGGCAATCCATAAAAAAACACCTATACCAAGATCGGCTAGAACAAGGCGATAACTAAAAGGAATTACTGAATAACTTAGTATTATGGATATGACTGCTATAGATGGCCCAATACTGAATAAGCGAATATCCCCCCTAGATGGGAGGATATCCTCTTTGAAAAGTAGTTTAGTTCCGTCCGCTATAGCTTGAAGAATTCCCAGGGGACCGGCATATTCAGGACCAATACGCTGTTGTATCCCCGCAGAGATTTGTCTTTCTAACCACACGATCACGAGTACTCCTATTGTTATTCCCAATACAAGAGTAAAAATAGGGACAAGCATCCATATAAGTCCTATGACCTCCTTTAAAGATTCTGATCTGGAAAAAGAATTGATAGCTTGTACTTTTGTCGTATCAATTATCATTTCAACGGTCCACTTCTCCCATAATGATATCTATACTACCTAGTATCGTCATGATATCGGCCAATTTCATTCTTTTAACTAGCTGAGGAAGAATTTGCAAATTAATGAAACCAGGCGGACGGATTTTCCATCTCCAGGGAAAAACACTATTATCCCCTATCAAAAAAATTCCCAATTCTCCCTTCGGGGCTTCTACTCTTACATAAAGTTCTTGTTTCGACAATTCAAAGGAGGGGGAAGGCTTTTTACTAATGAATCGATATTCAAAATCATTCCATTCGGAATCCTTTGTTCTATCAAAGCGCCGCACTTCTAAATTCTCATAAGGCCCCCCGGGGATTCCTTCTAGAGCCTGTTGAATAATTTTTATGGACTCCGTCATTTCACCGATTCGTACTAAATAACGAGATAATGAATCCCCTTCTTTTTGCCATTGGACTTCCCAATCGAATTCATCATAACACTCATAATGATCAACTTTACGAAGATCCCATTGGATGCCGGAAGCTCGTAACATTGGTCCTGATAAACCCCAATTTATTGCTTCTTCTCCACCAATAATCCCTATCCCTTCAACTCGTTCCAAAAAAATAGGATTCTGCGTGATAAGCTTTTGATATTCCACTACCCCTGTTAAAAAATAATCACAGAAATCAAAACATTTATCTATCCAACCATAAGGTAGATCAGCAGCTACTCCCCCGATACGGAAGTAATTATGCATCATTCGCATACCAGTGGCAGCTTCAAATAGATCATATAGTAATTCCCTCTCTCTAAAAATGTAGAAGAAAGGGGTTTGTGCACCGATATCCGCCATGAAAGGTCCAAGCCATAATAAGTGAGAGGCTATACGACTCAGCTCCAGCATAATTACCCTGATATAGCTAGCTCTTTTAGGTACTTGAATATTTCCCAACTGCTCTGGTGCATTTACTGTTATAGCCTCTGTGAACATAGTAGCTAAATAATCCCAACGGGTTACATAAGGCAAATATTGTATAATTGTTCGGTTTTCCGCAATTTTTTCCATCCCTCTGTGTAAATAACCCAATACGGGTTCACAGTCAATAACATCTTCACCATCGAGAGTGACGATGAGTCGAAGAACACCGTGCATTGATGGGTGGTGAGGACCCATATTGACTATCATTAGATCCTTTCTTGTAGCCGGTACAGTCATATGTTTTTCCCGATTCATTATTCCACAAATTTTTGAAAACGAAACAAAGTTCATCAAAATTCAAGATCTCATTTTAGAAACCAAAAAATGCAAGCGAACCCTCAAATTCAAATTAACGAGTTTTGGGTTCCCGAATATCCAGTTGACCAATTAATTCCTTATAACGTACTCTATTTTTATTTGACAAATAGGCCAGCAGTCGTTGACGTTTTCCTAAAATTTTCCGAAGCCCCCTCTGAGATAAATAATCTTTTTTGTGCAATTCCAAATGTGAAGTAAGTCTACGTATCCTTTTAGTGAAATTCCATATTTGAAATTCAGTGGATCCTTTGTTTTTTTCTTTTTCTTCTTGCGGAATAGCCGAGATAAATGAATTTTTTACCATAAAATGAATTCTTTTTTTTTCCACAAATATATCTGGATTTTACCGATCAGGAATAATAGTCGTTTTTTGATTTGAGGTACACAAATAGGTAGATTTAACTTTGTTTTCTAGAAAAATGAAATTAACAAATGCAATTTTCAATCCCAATGAAATTCGAATAGGGGGATTCCTTTTTTTTAGAACCTGTGTGTGAAATGTGTGAAAGAGAAAATGGACTTAATTAAGAGAGGATTTCACCAATTCTTTTCTAGATTTTATTAATACGTCATTGAAGTAGTTTTTGTCTTAGAATTAGAATGACATCTAACACAATATGTGTGTATACATCTCTATGCCTTCGTATATTGGATATAATGATGAATATATCGAAAATGGACCATCAATTACAAAATTCTGTGTCGTGGATACATATGTATCCTTGACATACTGAAACGGCTTCCATTATTGCTATCAAACCAATAACGGTTCATACAAGCCAACTCTTCTAATCGATAATTGGGCCAAAGAAAGAATTTGAATTGAATGAATTTATTTGTATCTGTATCAAGATATTTGTCGTCATAAAAAAATGGTTCACAATTCCTTACGTTTTTCCCATTCAAAACGAATGGATCCCCACCCATAATATTTCTCTTTACTGAATTCAAACTCATTAGAATTCGTAATTCCCTACGGCGTCTCGGAGATAGAATATGTTCAGGAACAAGCAAATCATAATGATTTTCATGCTCATTCACAAGAGTTTTTCCATATGGTAAAATGGATCCATCGAAATCAATCTTATCAACATATTCTTTTATTCGACATCTTCTTTTAATTTGCTGTTTATCCTTATAGACCAATGAAATACCTATAATTTGATACATCAAAAATGGTACATCCCGTTTTAGAGATAGACGAATTGGTTCGATAATTAAAAGTCCCCCTTTTATCAATCCTGTAAAAGTTAGATCCTTTTGAATAAGCATTACATCCAGGCACATTTCTCCTCTTTGAATAGAGGATATAGCAATTTCTCTTGGATTTATTAATCTAAGCAGGAGAGAATATACTTTGATATTATCAGTAACTTTTTGATTCAAAGAGTTATTCCATCTTAATTGAAAAAGCAAATATTTTTTCAAAAAAGAATCCAGTTCTATTTCCTTATTATTTTTGGATTGACCTTTCTTTCTAGGCTTTTGAATGTCTGATTCTGTGTAATCCTTTTCAATAAAATCTTTTTGTTGGTTTTGTGCATCTGATCGAAGAGTTTCTTGTGCCAGCCCTTCTTTTTCTTCTTGATTTATATTTTTGAATCCAGGGTGCTTTTTTAGATTAGATGATGTATCATGATTTTCTTTTCGATTTACGTTGATGTTTTTACTAATGTTTTCTTTTCCATAAAAATTCAAAAAAAGTGATTTGATTGGTATGATCCAAGGTTTAATCTTATATGTATCATATCGTAGTACAAATTCTGGAAAGAACCAAGGTTCGGTATTCAATATGGAATAAGATAGCATTTCTTCATTCATTCCCATCCAATCAAAAAGGTTTTTTTTTTGATTAGATGGGTTGATTTCTTGATGAATCGTAACAAAAAAAAGATTTTTTTTATCAAAATTTTGATAATCATTGGACCGAGTCTTAGTGTCTTGACTAAAGGTCCTGGTATCCATATGAGTCCAGTATTCAATATTGGTATTTTTTTTAAGACACAAATTGAGGATTCCCCAATCCAAATATTTTCTATCCAGATTTTTACCTGTATTAATAAGACACTCTTCCCTTATTAAATAATTATTAATGGCTATTGTTTCAGGTACATAAAAGAATAATTCGGATTTGGGTCTGTTGTAATTATTGTAATTATATGGAATTTCTCGGTCTCCATTTATTTTGAATGGAGAGCCATAAATAGGTGAGTTTTTCATATCTTCATAATGAAGATATTTGTATGATAAAAGATCATATCTGTAATGTTTTTTTAATTTTTCTTTTTGATTTGTCAATGAATTCATTCTCAAATTCTTTTGTTTCTTGTAAAAAATGAATTGGTCTTTTTCTTTTGCATATGAATGCACAAATTGGGAGCCTTTCTTTTTAATTGTACGACGTCGATTGATTCTATTTCGCCATTTTTGCGGTACTATTCTAGACCATCGAATCTTAGGTAAATTGTATTGATAATGACCCCTTAACCAGTTTTTCCATTCATTCATTCCAGAATTCAGAAGTTTCTTCTGTTTTAATTTAAAATAAAATATTCCCTTACTTTCTAAGTAATCCTTTATTTTCTTCTTGATAAGAATGGATGCTCCGTGATATTCAAGTAAAGATCCCAAGCGATATAAATTAATAACTTGAGTTTGTGCTAATTTAAAAAATACATATGCTTGAGATAAAGAAAATAAATCGAAATCCATCTGCGAATTTTTATAACTATTGTTAATAATATTAGTAATATTAGAAAATGATTTATTTATAGTTGAAATAAATGGAATTGTGTTTTGATTTGTTTCATCAATTACTCTTTGGTCTTTTTCATCATTGTAAATATCTTTATTGAGAGATTTTTTTATTGATTCAACAAAAAATTTTGCATAGTCTCTAGTGCTACTAATGGTAAATAGAAAGGTTTCTATGTATATTTTTTGAATGAAAGATTTAAAAAAATAACGCCATTTGCGTATTAATCTCGTACTTCTTTTTCTTGCTATCTTCAAAATATCTTTTTTGGATTCTACCCTTTTCCCCCTGTCATACCAACTCGTTTTGTCAGGACTAGGATTTCTATTTGAAATTCGAAATATGATTTTCTTATCCTTTTCAATTCTTTCAATTTGATCTCTGATTGTGATTGTATGATCAGACAGATCTTTTATTTTTTTTTCTGTCAATGAATAATTTGTCAAATCTATCATCGATTTTCCTTGAATGTTCAATTCATAAGTAATCTTATTACTTAAAATAGAATTCTTTTCATTTTCGCTCGATTCATATATTTTCTGTGATCCTACTCCTTTAGTAGGATTTACTTTTACAAATTCTTTCATTTTTCTTTTGAAAAAGAAAACTATTTTGATAACCCATGTTGTATTTTCTTTTTCAACTTTCGTAAACCCTTTTGTTCTATTTTTTCTAGTTTTAGGAACTATAGAAAATCGATTTCTCATTTCTTTTTTTAATTCTTTTAAAATGGGTTTATAAAAAGGAGGTTTTTTTCGGGGAGGGCCAAAGGGTTGTTCGGCTTCACGACCCCATACTGTTAAAAAACAAAAATTGAGTTTTTTAACTTCCTTTTTCATTGGATCCACTTGAAGAGATCTTTGTTTAGATCTATGCCAAGGTTTTAGTGAAAAAGGAAATAGGATTTTTATCTGAATACCATCTGTCAACCAGGCTTTTGGAAATTCTGTTTCTGATAATTGAACACCGTTATAGGTGCATTTAATGTGCATTTCTCTTTTCCATTCTCGAAAATCTTCGTCCCACTCTGGAGATTGCCATAATAAGATACGGGTGAGGTTTTTACCTATTATCAGTGTGGGCAAAATTATGTATTTTCTAAGAATAGATTGGACTACTAACATACAACCCCGTATGGGTTGAGCAAATGTAACAGAATCCCAAGTTTCCGCTATTGTTAATCGTTCACTTTTCTCTGTTTTTTCTTTAACAGTTGTCTCTCCTTTTTCAGAATTTTCTGAATTGGAAGTTTTGAATTCCAGCTCTTTATCCATACTCGTTTTGGAGATATCAAAAGCAAAAGATGTTTTATTAATTCTGTCCAAAAAAGGTGGGGAGTGGGTGTTTGCTTGAAACATTTCCAAAATAATGGTTTTACGCCTTTGAGCCCGCATAGACCCTTTGATTAGATCACGACTAAAATCCGATTGTTGTGAGTAACGTATCAAAGCAACCTCTTCTGCTTCATCACTATCGGTACTAGTATCGGTATGGATATTCTCATCTTTATCAGTATAAATTACTACACGTTTAGCTTTTCTTGAACGAATACCAGGATCTTCCTCCGATTCCTCCGGATTTTCTTCTTCCTGTTCTTCCAAATCATCGATCAATTTATACGACCACCGAGGAAGCTTTTTATTAATTTTTTCTATCTCAATCTCATGTTTTCTAATTGTTTGATCATTTGAATCGTTTTCAATTGCATCAAAGAGTAATTTGAAATTTTTTTTTTTATTTTCTGAATCAATACTTTTTTCTTCGTTATCTAAAGAAATTTCTTTTAAATTAAAACTAGACGCCGATTCCTCATTGAATTCGCCGATTGAGGTAAAAGGATCATCAATGTCTAAAGTATCTCTTTTTTCTTCAAACTCTTGGGAATTTTTAGGGTTACGGGGTATATTATGAATCTGATTTTTTCCAATTATTCCCATGAGATCTTCTTCTTTTGAATTTACTACTATTTTTATTTTGTTTTGTGAATCAACCTTTGTAATTGTTCCACGATATGGTCCGTTGAAAAACGGATCATACCATTTAGGCAAGCATTTTTGTTCATTCTCATCATCGCACAATCGGATCCGTTTTTCAAGTACATCTATTGAAACAGACCCCTTCTCTATAGCTTCTATTCGATTTATTAACTCATTACTCAAGTTGTTTTTTTTTTTTTTATTGGTATAAACCCAATTATTATACAGGTCCTCTGGGGATCCTTTTTCTGTCATGTATAAAGACATCTTTTTCTGTATTATTTCCTCAATAGTCGATAAACTAGGTGGATATGTAAAAGATATGATTTTTTTTCCATCACTTGGACATGTGTGAAAGAAATATTGTGACATTTTATTTCTTACAGCATTTTCAAATCGATCATTTTTTATATATCGTAATGGACGATTCCATCGATTATAGTCGAAAAGAAGAGTTACAAGAGGTTTTTCAAACCAAAAGAGGTCTTTATCTTCCTCATCTTTAAGTATTTCCTTTCCATTCACTCGAATCTCTTCCGTTTCATCTAGTTTGTCCGGATCCTCCTGTTCTTCCGAACAAAGAGAAGGGTCTTCTTCGGTGGATCCCTCTTGTTCCTGTTTAGTCCCCTTCGTTTCGGAAGTCGTTTCTATTTCTACATCTGTTTCTTCCTCACTTTCCCCTCTTTCTTCCATTTCTGAGGTTTCTTTCAGTTTCTTAGTAACAATAGGCGACGGCATTCTGCCTAAATAGTAGACAGAGGTGATAAATAAGAGAATACTAAAGATTCTAGCCATAGAATTTCTCAATTCTGACACAAGGTACTTATTCGATCGAATAAGTACATTAGATCGAATAGAATGATTTTGCCGTATCCAGGATAATACCAATCCAACCCATTTCATGAATAAAATGTGACCAATTAACCAACCAACAAAACTACTTGTTACAAATAAG